TATATATGTCTGTTTTCAAGGTACGAAGAGTAATTGATCAGATTCGCGGACGTTCTTATGAGGAAACACTCATGATACTGGAACTAATGCCTTATCGGGTATCTTATCCAATTTTAAAATTAGTTTATTCTGCAGCAGCAAATGCTAGTCATAATATGGGTTTGAATGAAGTTGATTTATTTATTAGTAAAGCTGAAGTCAATAGAGGTGCTATTGTGAAAAAGTTAAAACCCCGGGCTCGAGGACGTAGTTATCTGATAAAAAAAACTACTTGTCATATAAAGATTTCTTTAAAAGCAAAATCTAAAATTTAGATTAATATTTATAAAAAAATTATAAAAATAATGGATGGAAAAAGAATAGAAAAATATGGGACAAAAAATAAATCCACTTGGTTTTAGACTTGGAACAACTCAAAGTCATCATTCTTTTTGGTTCGCAAAACCAAAAAATTTTTCCATGGGTCTACAAGAAGATGAAAGAATACGGAATTGTATTAAGGACTATGTAAAAAAGAATAAGAAAATATCCTCAGGTTTCGAAGGAATTGTCCATATAGGAATTAAAAAAAGAATAGATTTGATTCAGGTCATAATCTATATTGGATTTCCTAATTTATTAATAGAAGGGCGGACACGGGGAGTCGAAGAATTACAGATGAATGTACAAAAAGAGTTTCATTCTGTAAACCGGAGACTCAATATAGGTATCACAAGAATTGAAAAGCCTTATGGACAACCTAATATTCTTGCAGAATATATAGCTTTACAATTAAAAAATAGAGTCTCTTTTCGAAAGGCAATGAAAAAAGCTATTGAATTAACTGAACAAACGGGTATAAAAGGAATTCAAGTGCAAATTGCAGGACGTATCGATGGAAAAGAGATTGCACGTGTTGAATGGATCAGAGAAGGCAGGGTTCCTTTACAAACAATTCGCGCTAAAATCGATCACTGTTCCCATACAATTAGAACTATCTATGGAGTCTTAGGTATCAAAATTTGGATATTTGTCAACCAAGAAAAATAAAATCAGAATAATGAACCTTTCTTTATCTCGACATTCTACTCATCGATAGAAAAGATTTAGAAACTCTTTTCTTATTTTTTTCTTAATCAAAGAAAAACGAACAATTCTAATTCTATAAGGTTAAATAAAAATTTGATTTACCCTTTATTTAATTGAGATTTTTTTATAATTGCTATGCTCAGTGTGTGACTCGTTAGTTTTTTCTTTAGAGTTTATAATTGAGATTGAAAAAAAAAGTCTCACCCCGCTATAAACTTAGTAACTATAAAATTAGTAACTATCAAAACTAAAGAAACTAAAAACCAACTTATTGCTTCGTATTGTCGAGATCCCAAGAAACAGTCACTATATGACTGAATCGATCATATAGTTGTAGCAACTGAAATCCTTTTCATAAAAAAGAAATCTGATTATGGATTGTGAAAAAAAGGGGGATGTGGAAAAATGGAAGGATGATAGAAAGAGAGAATAAAGATCTCAACGATATATGATTCCCATATGTATGGTTTATGAAGAATTAACCCATAAAAAAGGCAGTGTTAGAAAGCATCAACATCAATATACAATAAGAATACAAAATCTAAAATTACAATAGAATAAGAAATATACAAATAAAAATATAATAAATAGAATAATTGAATCGAGCTTCGGGTTTAAGAAAAACTGAGAAGATTTACTCGGAAACAAATAATAGATTTTGTTGAGAGCTCCATTGCAGAGTTCAAACCTAAGTATTAATAGAGAAGCTATGGGAACGATGGAACCTGTGATTACATAGGATTCTCTTCAAAACGAATCAATCCTAATGATTCATTGGGTAGGATGGCGGAATGAACAAGAAAAAAATCTTTCTTCTGAAGAGTCATCAATTGACCCTACAAATGAAGGAGGAAAGAGTCAATATTCGCCCGCGAAACCTTTCTTTCTTTTTTTTTTATTTAAGAATTTCTTTTCTTGGATGACTATTGACATGATTCAATAGAGATAAAGTAAGATACTTTAGAAATTTTGATAAAAGAAAGAAGCATTATATATCTATTATATAGATATAAACATAAACACGCCTAGTTATATAAAGTTACCTATGTAACAAATTAAATATGAAAAAATTAGTATATTCTTTCTTTTGATAGAATGAAATACATAAATACATGTGTATATGTAAGATTATTGAATATTTAAGAATTTCATTCGCGAGGAGCTGGATGAGAAGAAACTCTCATGTCCGGCTTTGCAGTAGAGATGGAATTCGGAAACAACCATCAACTATAACCCCAAAAGAACTAGATTTCGTAAACAACATAGAGGTAGAATGAAGGGAATATCTTGCCGAGGCAATTATATTTGTTTTGGCAAATATGCTCTTCAGGCACTTGAACCTGCTTGGATCACAGCTAGACAAATAGAAGCAGGGCGAAGAGCAATGACACGATATGCGCGTCGTGGTGGAAAGATATGGATACGTATCTTTCCCGACAAACCTGTTACTTTAAGGCCTACAGAAACACGTATGGGTTCGGGCAAGGGATCCCCCGAATATTGGGTATCCGTTGTTAAACCGGGCCGAATACTTTATGAAATGGGTGGAGTATCAGAAACTGTAGCCAAAGCTGCTATGGGAATAGCTGCATGCAAAATGCCTATACGAACTCAATTTGTTATTTCAGAATAGTTAAACAAAAGTAAAAGAATAAAAAGAAGTAGTAGTATAGAGAATGAAAAAACAACCACGGATTTCTTTATCTCTGGAGAGACAATATTTCTTTTTTTTTTCATTCTTCCTTGCATTGAAATAATAGATTAAAATAAAAATGATATGATTCAACCTCAGACCCTTTTGAATGTAGCGGATAACAGTGGAGCTCAAGAATTGATGTGTATTCGAATCATAGGAACTGGTAATCATCGATATGCTCATATTGGCGATGTTATTGTTGCTGTAATCAAAGAAGCAGTGCCCAACATGCCTCTAGAAAGATCAGAAATAATTAGAGCTGTGATTGTACGAACGTGTAAAGAATTCAAACGTGACAACGGCATGATAATACGATATGATGACAATGCAGCGGTTATCATTGATCAAGAAGGAAATCCAAAAGGAACTCGAATTTTTGGTGCTATTGCTCGGGAATTGCGACAGTTGAATTTTACTAAAATAGTTTCATTAGCACCCGAAGTCTTATAGATGAAAATAGGATATATCCTATACTATCTATAGGATATTCAAATACCTGAAATAGATCTGATTAATAGATTGTGTCTCATGCATATACTTTAAATTTCTAAGAATTTTTTATAATTTCAAAATGAAAAAAAAATTCAATAAAAAATAAAACAAAAAAGAAGCATGTTGATTATATCAAAATTAGGAGGCACCAATAACTATAGTTCATCATGGGTAGGGACATTATTGCCGATATAATAACTTCTATAAGAAATGCTGACATAGATCAAAAAGGAAAAGTTCAAATAGTATCTACTAATATCACTAAAAATATTGTGAAAATACTTTTACGAGAAGGTTTTATTGAAAACGTTCGAAAACATCAAGAAAGTCAAAAAAATTTCTTGGTTTCAACCTTACGACATAGAAAGACTAGGAAAGGGAATAAAATAAATTTAAAGCGTATCAGCCGACCCGGTCTACGAATCTATTCCAACTATCAACGAATTCCTAAGATTTTAGGTGGAATGGGAATTGTAATTCTTTCTACTTCTCGAGGTATAATGACAGATCGAGAAGCTCGACTAGAAAAAATTGGAGGAGAAATTTTGTGTTATATATGGTGATTCTCCTGGGATACCCTAATTTTCTCTCAAACTTACTATTTGTAAAAGAGAGAGGAGAAGTGAATTATAGAACCCTTCCTCTATTAGTTAATACTTAAAGGGGGTTCCCTGGAATGAAAGAACAAAAATTGATTCATGAGGGTTTAATTACTGAATCACTTCCCAACGGTATGTTCCGAGTTCGATTAGATAATGAAGATCTAATTCTAGGTTATATTTCAGGGAGAATCCGACGCAGTTTTATACGTATACTACCCGGAGATAGGGTCAAAATCGAAATGAGTCGTTATGATTCAACCAGGGGACGTATAATTTATAGACTTCGCAAAAAAGATTCGAACGATTAGATCATTCTTTTAAACATCCTTTTCGTTTCGTAGGAATATGAATATAATTTGAAGTGAAAAAATGCAAGAAACTCATTTTTGTTTCAAAAAAAAAGAAATAGATTCAGAATGAAAGTAAGGAATTATAAATATGAAAATAAGGGCTTCTGTTCGTAAAATTTGTGAAAAATGTCGCTTGATTCGTAGGCGGGGGCGAATTATAGTCATTTGTTCCAATCCGAGACATAAACAAAGACAGGGGTAATCCTTATCAAGTTCTAAATCAAGAACTTTTTCAAAGAAAAACGCATGTACATGTAAAAAAAAAGGATTCGTTTTCATATGAAATAGATATCCCCGTATCTTTATGATTCTTCTTTCTTTTTATTTTATTCTTATGAATATTATCTAATAAAATATGACAAAACCTATAGCAAAAATTAGTTTGCGTAAGAATGCACGTATTGGTTCAAAAAAGAATGAACGTAGAATACCAAAAGGAGTTATTCATGTTCAAGCGAGTTTCAACAATACTATTGTAACTGTGACAGACGTACGAGGTCGGGTGGTTTCTTGGGCTTCCGCAGGTACTTCTGGATTCAGAGGCACAAGAAAAGGAACACCCTATGCTGCTCAAGCCGCGGCGTTTAATGCTATTCGTACATTAGTTGATCAGGGTATGCAACGAGCAGAAGTTATGATAAAAGGTCCAGGTCTTGGAAGAGATGCGGCATTGCGGGCCCTTCGTAGAAATGGGATGCTATTAAGTTTCGTACGTGATGTAACACCCATGCCGCATAATGGATGTCGCCCCCCTAAAAAAAGACGTGTGTAGAAATAATAATTCAAGAGATT